AAAATCCTTTTGTAGCCAATCATCTATTAAAAAAAATTGATAAGCTTAATAAAAAAGCAGAAAAAGAAATAATAGTAACTTGGTCCCGGGCATCTACCATTATACCCACAATGATCGGCCATACGATTGCTATTCATAATGGTAAGGAGCATTTGCCTATTTATATAACAGATCGTATGGTAGGTCACAAATTGGGAGAATTTGTACCTACTTTAAATTTCCGAGAACATGCAAAAAGTGATAATAAATCTCGTCGTTAATCTCATCTTAAAAAAATCTGGATAGATACTTATGATTCATTAGTAGGAGAGAAAGCTTATGTCAAATTTTTTAAATAGGATACTAAACAGGAAAAAAACGGAAGACTACCCTCCTCTGCGTCCGCTAGGTAGCATACGGAAGAAAAAAACGGAAGTATACGCGTTAGGTCGACATATATCTATATCTGCAGACAAAGCAAGAAGAGTAATTGATCAAATTCGCGGACGTTCCTATGAGGAAACACTTATGATACTAGAACTCATGCCCTATAGAGCATGTTATCCAATTTTTAAATTGGTTTATTCTGCAGCAACAAATGCTGGTTCCATTCTGGGTTCCGACGAAGCCAATTTAATAATTAGTAAAGCTGAGGTTAACGAAGGTACTACCGCGAAGAAATTCAAACCTCGAGCTCGAGGACGTAGCTATGCGATAAAAAGAACTACCTGCCATATAACTATTGTAGTGAAAGATATATCTTTAGATGAATATGAATTTGTATCACTATATTCATTAAAAAAACCTAGATGGAAAAAGACAACTATGGTATATCACGATATGTATAGTAGTGGGGTAGTATGGGACAAAAAATAAATCCACTTGGTTTCAGACTTGGTACAACCCAAAGTCATCATTCTCTTTGGTTTGCACAACCAAAAAATTATTCTGAGGGTCTACAAGAAGATCAAAAAATAAGAGATTTTATAAAAAATTATGTACAAAAAAATATGAGAATATCCTCCGGCGCCGAGGGAATTGCACGTATAGAGATTCAAAAAAGAATCGATTTGATCCAGGTCATAATCTTTATGGGATTCCCAAAGTTATTAATCGAAAGTAAACCGCAAGGAATCGAAGAATTACAGATGAATCTACAAAAAGAATTTCATTATGTGAACCGAAAACTTAACATTGCTATTACAAGAATTGCAAAACCTTACGGAAATCCTAATATTCTTGCGGAATTTATAGCCGGACAATTAAAGAATAGAGTTTCATTTCGAAAAGCAATGAAAAAGGCTATTGAATTAACTGAACAAGCAGATACAAAAGGAATTCAAGTACAAATTGCAGGTCGTATCGACGGAAAAGAAATTGCACGTGTCGAATGGATCAGAGAGGGTAGAGTTCCCCTACAAACTATTCGAGCTAAAATTGATTATTGTTGCTATACAGTTCGGACTATCTATGGGGTATTAGGCATCAAAATTTGGATTTTTATAGACAAGGAAGAAGAATAAGAAAACTTTAATTCTTTTTCTGGCCAATCAACGCAAGCAATTCTAATTCTTAATTCTATAGGGTTGAATAAAAATTCGATTGAACTTTTCATATAATTGCTATGCTTAGTGTGTGACTCGTTGGTTTTTTTTAGGGTTAGGATTAAAAAAAGACCAGCCCGGTAGTATGAAAACCAACTCATCACTTCGTATTATCTGGATCTAAAGAACCAGTCAAGATATGAGAAATCGATCATATCTTTGTAGCAACTGAATTTTTTTTGAATAAACTTGAATTCTAAGTTGAAAGCAAAATACAGAAGAAAGGTGTGGATAAATGGAAGGATGAGAGAAAGAAAGAAAAAGAATATCAATGATATAGAATTCCAATATGTAAGGTCTATGAGTCATCTCATAAAAGACAGTGTAATAAAGCATCAATACTAATTGATTCATCCATAATGAAACATTAAATGAATCCTTCTTATAGTTATAGAAGAAAAAAATCAAGAGCTTCGAGCCAATAAAGACTAAGAAGGTTGACTCAAGAATAAATTAGATTATGAGCTCCGTTGTAGAATTCTGACCTAACCATTAAATACGAAGCGGTGGGAACGATGTAACCTGTGAATGCAAAAGATTTTATTGAACAAATGAATCTTACTGATTCACTAGTCGGGATGGCGAAATGAACCGGAAATCAATTCATCTATTCTGAGAAGTCATGAGCAAGTGCTACGACTGAAATAGAGATTGCAAGAGTAAATATTCGCCCGCGAAAACTTTCTTTTTTTTGGATAAAGGACAAAAGAAAATCAAGATTTATTAGCACATTAGAAACATTTTTTTTTATAAAAATGTTCTAATATCTACTAATATCTTATCTATTCAAATATCTATTCAAATTAATTGAAATTCAATTTTGAATCCTTTTAGTCGTGAGGAGCTGGATGAGAAGAAACTCTCACGTCCAGTTCTGTAGTAGAGATGGAATTCTGAAACAACCATCAACTATAACCCCAAAAGAACTAGATTCCGTAAACAACATAGAGGAAGAATGAAGGGAATATCTTATCGAGGTAATCATATTTGTTTCGGTAAATATGCTCTTCAGGCACTTGAACCTGCTTGGATCACATCTAGACAAATCGAAGCAGGTCGACGAGCAATGACACGAAATGCACGCCGTGGTGGAAAAATATGGGTCCGTATATTTCCAGACAAACCAGTTACAGTAAGACCTGCTGAAACACGTATGGGTTCGGGGAAAGGATCCCCTGAATATTGGGTAGCTGTTGTTAAACCGGGGCGAATACTATATGAAATGGGTGGAGTAACCGAAAATATAGCTAGAAGGGCTATTTTAATAGCAGCATCTAAAATGCCTATACGAACTCAATTTATTATTTCGGGATAAAAATGTAGAACCGACAGAGATGAATCTTAGGGATGAAACAAAAACGCAGGTTTCTTTTTTTGGACAAACAATATTTCTTTTATTTTCTTCATCCTTTGCATTGGAAGAATAAACAAAAAATTTGATATGATTCAACCTCAGACCCATTTAAATGTAGCGGATAACAGCGGGGCTCGAGAATTGATGTGTATTCGAATCATAGGAGCTAGTAATCGTCGATATGCTCATATTGGTGACGTTATTGTTGCTGTGATTAAAGAAGCAGTACCAAATATGCCCCTAGAAAAATCAGAAGTAGTGAGAGCTGTAATTGTTCGTACCTGTAAAGAACTAAAACGTGACAGCGGTATGATAATACGATATGATGACAATGCTGCAGTTGTGATTGATCAAGAAGGAAATCCAAAAGGAACTCGAATTTTTGGGGCAATCCCCCGTGAATTGAGAAAATTGAATTTTACTAAAATAGTTTCATTAGCTCCCGAGGTATTATAAAATAAAATGAGATCGTGATATCTTTGGGGTATTTGAAAGAAATAGATTAAGAACTAGATTAATTCGTAGATTGTGTCTCACGCATATACCTTGCAAAATTCCTATTCATAAATCAATAAAAAAAAAAAAAAAAGAAAAACATGTTGATTATATCCAATTTTGAGACACCAATAATTTTAGTTCATCATGGGTAGAGACACTATTGCTGAGATAATAACCTCTATACGAAATGCTGATATGGATAGAAAAAGAGTTGTTCGCATAGCATCTACTAATATTACCGAAAATATTGTTAAAATGCTTTTCCGAGAGGGTTTTATCGAAAACGTCAGAAAACATCGAGAAAAAAACAAATATTTTTTGGTTTTAACCCTTCGACATAGAAGGAATGGGAAAAGACCCTATAGAAATTTTTTAAATTTAAAACGGATCAGTAGACCCGGTTTACGAATCTATTCTAACTCTCAACGAATTCCTAGAATTTTAGGTGGGATGGGAATTGTAATTCTTTCTACTTCTCGGGGTATAATGACAGACCGGGAGGCTCGACTAGAACGAATCGGTGGAGAAATTTTGTGTTATATATGGTAATCCATTTAACATCCAAATGGGATCCGAAACCTCTTCCTATTTGTAAAAAAAAAAAGAAAGGGGGTGAGTTGTCTAATATCGTCTTTCCTCCATTAATTGATACTTCAGGGGGGCTTTACCTGAAATGAAAGAACAAAAATGGATTCATGAAGGTTTAATTACTGAATCGCTTCCCAATGGCATGTTCCGAGTTCGGTTAGATAATGAAGATCTGATTCTAGGTTACGTTTCAGGAAAGATCCGACGTAGTTTTATACGGATACTGCCAGGAGATAAAGTCAAAATTGAAGTAAGTCGTTATGATTCAACCAGAGGACGTATAATTTATCGACTCCGAAACAAGGATTCGAAAGATTAGGTCATTTTTATTCGATACGACGATACGATTCGAGATGCAAAATTTCAAGAAACTTATTTTCTACCAAAAAAGAATTAAGATTTAAGATAAGGAATGACAAATATGAAAATAAGAGCTTCCGTTCGAAAAATTTGTGAAAAATGTCGACTAATCCGTAGGCGGGGGCGCATTATAGTAATTTGTTCCAACCCGAGACATAAACAAAGACAAGGATAATCAGACCCCCTAAAGGGCTCAATGTACAAATAAGAAATCTGTTTTGACATAAAATGGATATATCCATATATTTCTGACTCATATTTATGAGATGATACAATATGGCAAAAGCTATACCGAGAACTGGTTCACGTAGGAATGTACGTATTGGTTCACGTAAGAGTGCACGTAGAATACCAAAGGGAGTTATTCATGTTCAAGCAAGTTTCAATAATACCATAGTCACAGTTACAGATGTGCGGGGGCGGGTGGTTTCCTGGTCCTCGGCCGGTACTTGTGGATTCAAGGGTACGAGAAGAGGGACACCCTTTGCCGCTCAAACTGCTGCAGCAAATGCTATTCGTACAGTAGTTGATCAAGGTATGCAACGAGCAGAAGTCATGATAAAAGGTCCCGGTCTCGGAAGAGACGCAGCATTACGAGCTATTCGTAGAAGTGGTAT